ACGTACGGTTCTCTGAGAAGGGAGTGGCTACCTACTGGAGCTTCGACCAACCACCGCCGGTCAATTCCGCTTTGGAGCCACCCCTTACTCTACCATTATTATAGGAGTTTGGGGTTCGAGACAAAGAAAGATCAAGGCAGCATATCAGTTTTTCCTTTATACTTTACTTGGATCTGTTTTTATGCTATTAGCTATTCTGTTGATTCTTCTCCAAACAGGAACAACCGATTTACAAATTTCATTAACGACAGAATTTAGTGAGCGGCGCCAAATCTTTCTATGGATTGCTTTTTTCGCCTCTTTTGCCGTTAAAGTGCCTATGGTACCAGTTCATATTTGGTTACCCGAAGCTCATGTAGAGGCACCTACGGCAGGATCCGTCATATTGGCAGGAATTCTTTTAAAATTGGGAACCTACGGGTTTTTAAGATTTTCAATACCCATGTTTCCCGAAGCGACACTTTGTTCCACTCCTTTCATTTATACTTCAAGCGCGATTGCTATAATATATACTTCCTCGACCACTTTAAGACAGATCGATCTTAAGAAGATCATTGCTTACTCCTCAGTAGCTCATATGAATTTGGTGACTATTGGTATGTTTAGTCGGGCGGCGGCCGTTAGGTCACCTATTTTGAGTTATGGACACACAAGGCCAAAACATGTGTGCCGGGCGTGCGACCCATCAACCTACTAGCAATGGGGGAGAAAACATAGCATGTCGCAAAAAAAGTTTGATTCGAGACGTCAGCAAAACACTGCCGTCTGTTCCAAAAACAAAAGCCCCTTAGCACCCCGGGACGGGAGTGGGGGGCGGCCCTACGCGCAGGCAACAGCAGCACCGGCTCTACGAAGTAAGAATGTAATCTTTCTGTTGGCTTTTTCCCAATTCATTTGTGAATAAGAATTGAAGGGCGTGAAGCGAGTGCTTCTAGCTGCTTCGCCTGCTTCTTATTATGGCGGCTATGTTTTCGTGGCGGAAATGAACGAAAAGCGATATGAACGTGCTATTTTCAAATCGATTGATAGATAGCCTGATCTGTTCTGATAGATCGAAAGAGAAAGAGAGGGAATCTATCAAGAATAAGGGTCGATGTAATTGACTATTTATATCTATTGATGAGACAACTATCTATTCTTGATCTATCAGAAAGAAATCGATATGTATCTGATGGAGTCTACATCGTACGTAGAGCGCCCGAGCGCTTTTTAGGCCAGCTCAGTTCTCTTATCCATTGGTCCAATGCACTGGGCTCATCTCATGGAGGGAAAAGCAAGTTTGTCTTGTTTGCCGCCTGACCCTTATCTCCCCGGTATCGTCCCACACAGAAAGAAAGAGCGCGGAGCCCCGGCCCGACCTGCAGGTCCGCTAACGTAAAGCGAGGAGTTGAGCCTGAACTGGCAAACCGAAGTCACTTTCGGAACCATACTTCCTACAGCTAACATGTGTCCAGTCCCGCGGGAACGCGCAGCGCAAAGGAACGTGAGCTGCTATACCGAATCCCCCGCTGGCCATCGGGGACCGAGTGGTAAGGCCATGATCCGCAGGGTCAAATAGAACTCATTCTTCCATTGGGGACAGGTGCACGAACGACAACTCCAAACGTCACACATCCGCCGCCTACCTACCGTTTAGGTGACACCAGCGATATCCAGCTAAGGTAAGGAACTTCGTGTCGCGGCTCCTCCACTCCGCTGTGGTCTCATGAACTGAACTTCGTTGCCTTCCCGCCCGCAAAGCGAATAGACGCTGTGCCGTGGGTAAGTTTTGGGGCGGGGAGCCGCAGAGAGACCAGAAGAATGATTCATTTTGATCGACGAGCTTTTTTCAGCCCAAAAACTAAGAATCAATGGAATGTTTGTCTATCCATGAACATCTATTCTATCTGTATATCTAGGTCTATACATATACAAGTTTTTTATGGCATGATATGATCGCCTAGCCGTAGCCGCATATCAGCTGCGCTCAATATGCGGGACGGGATTTCTGTTGGATCAGATCTTTTGGACCTAGCGAAAAGGACTCTAAGCCTTCAGGCAAGCAAGCGCAAGAGAAGCAAGCAAAGTAGAAGTAGAAGCTTTGCCAGAAGCAAGACGAGGAAGCAGAGCTGTCTACGAAGCGGTAGCTTCCCCCGACCGACTAAAATACAACAGTCGCGACCTACTTTGATTCAAAAGAAAGGAAAGGCGAAGGGTTTGGCAACAAGCAAACGGCTTTCTATCATAGTTGCAATGGAGGGTTCCAAACTTTAATTAAGTACCAAAGGCTGCTTTCGACTGGTTTCATAAGGGGGCTGTTCACTACAAGCTATCAGCGCTCAGCGCTGTCTTAGATTGAGGGTCGACTTATCTTATTGCCGTTCAATCTCTAAGTCGGGTTTCCGCTGAGAACGGAATAATGTTCGTGTCCAAAGGAAAGCCCTAGCTTTTAGAGTTCGCCGCTTTTCCCAGGCCGGAGAAGGGCTTATACTGCTCGCCTTTGTTTGATATGTTCATTCAGTACCAATACAAACTAAAACTACACCAAAATAGAAGGGCCACTATAGAAGGTAGAAGTAGCTAGCCTATAGTAGTCGGCCTAACCAAAGCGTCACGACAACATAAAATTAGCCTTATGAATGGAATCTTAAGTAGGGTTCCAAACCTACCAATCAAAGAGGCTGAGAGTAAGCGTAAGCTCTTCGAGCTTCCCTTCATTTGCTTCGCGGGAGCCGCACATAGCTGGAAGTCAGAGGGCCCATACTACCTGCCTAACCCCTCGCTCCGAGGGACCGTAGATCGGAAAGCGCCTTCTAAACCACCCCATTCATCCAAAAGAGAAGGGAAGGGGCCTATGTATTTGCATGACCCCTGCAGATTTAACCCTATCTACACCCGGAGCCACTCCCCTAGCGGTCCTGCCACCACGTCGCAGAACGGGAGCTCGTGTGGAACCTTTTATTTCTGGCGTAACGGCGGTAAAATATTACGGCCGCCTAACATAGGGGCCGGAGGTACGGTAAACTGGGCCAAAATATGACACCCGAAGGGCCCGGCACGCACAATCCTATCCTATCCGAGTCCGAGTTTACCCCTTGCACTTCGGACAGCCGCCCATAGTAGCATCATAAGGAGGACCCCCTTTCGAGGCCGCTAAGGAAAGAGTACGGTACATAGGAAGTTGGTCTTTCTCAACGTGGTGTATAGCACGAAAAACCTTTCGATACAAGATAGGGCCGTTCACATGAAAGAACAAATTTTCCTTTCTTCTCTTATTTATCTTTCCCGAGGGGGAAAGATAAAGAGGGTCTTATGGGGGAGGGGAAAGGCTTGGGCCTACCTATCCCGATAGGACCCCATAAAAAAACGGGAGCTGTTGAGAGGTTCCATATTGCCGAGACGAAGGGCAGCACTTCTGTACGTGATCGTAGTATGTCACATCGTCTCGTCCCCGCTGCATCGAAGAGTACCTATGCACTATGTTCCGGTTCACTGATAAGAAAGATAGATTTGGGGTGGGGGTCTACGATGCGATACTCAAGTATGACCCGGGGAGATAATGCTAACTATGGGTAGAAAGCAGGAACCATTTTGTAATAAATTTCGGGGGGGTTACAGATCTCTTATACTACCATCGATCGACAGAGCGGAACGACCAGAAAAATAAGTTAAGTTAGAAAGCCGTATGATAGGTGGTAACTATCTTGTACGGTTCGGAGGGTAATCGGCGTATTCCGATCAGTGGGGGGATCTTTGGCTCTATCGAACATACAGGGAATTGGAGGTAGCATTCTACCGATGTCAAGTCATGGACTGGTTTCTTCAGCCCTTTTTCTATGTGTTGGTGTTCTATATGACCGACATAAGACTCGACTTGTTAGATATTACGGAGGTTCAGTGAGCACCATGCCGAATCTCCCTACCATTTTTTTCTCTTTCACTTTGGCTAATATGAGTTCACCTGGTACTAGCAGCTTTATCGGGGAATTTCTCATCTTAGTAGGGGCTTTCCAAAGAAATAGCTTAGTAGCCACATTAGCAGCGCTTGGGATGATTTTAGGCGCGGCCTATTCTCTTTGGCTATATAATCGTGCGGTTTCTGGGAATTTAAAACCCGATTTCCTCCATAAATTCTCCGATCCAAATGGCAGAGAAGTTTCTATATTTATACCTTTTTTTGTTGGAGGGGCGACCGTCCGTTAAACTACCAAAGAAATAAGGGTAAACCAATGTGATCATGACATTGTAGGTGCTTGCAATGGGACGGATGCGACTTCCCTCAGTTGGTTTGGGTGGCATAGCCCGTTGCAGAAGTCCCCCCTTTCTTTTCCATTTCTTTAGTCTTTAGGGAGCTACTTTACTAAACTAAAAAAAGGCTCGCGCTAGGCGCGTACCTTTTTTGGCTGAGCCCTATCGTATCTTGCTGGGTGAGACCGATAGAAAGAAAGGACGGGGGGCAGGTACTTCTCGACCCTGTCTCCGAGGGACAGTTGAACGAGCGACTCATGAATGCTGCCGGGTCAGACGAGCCAATAACTCTCACGCGTTCGGTCTGTTTTTTGAGCAAGAATCACAGCCTTACCTTATCTTCACCATGATACGGACTCCAAGTTCTTATGGCAGAGCACGAGGATATATGAAATATATAATGATGATGAGAATGGAAACCAGAAGCACGACTGGGGTCTTCGTGGTCCAAGATAATCAAACCATCAATAACAGTAACGTAAGCATGAGACTTTTTGGTAGTACCGGTGAACCAGATGGTCGCGGCGATGAAATCTGGGACGGAGGACTTGTAGTATCTCTCTAGATCTGGCAAAAGCGAAAGAACCCCTAACATAATTCGAATGGATGCTAACCTCTTTTTTTTATTGATTCAATACAATAGGGGAAAAGATCGTACAGTTCCCTACCGATACAAACTCTCAACGGATCCTCCGCGCGCTGGGCATACCTCTTCCCGTGTCTTTCTCGTGGCGGGAACAGAACAACAGAGAAAGACCCAGCCGACCGGCCCAGGGCTCGAGGGCGAGCTTTATTTATTTAAGAGAGAATGGGGACGAAAGGTTTCCGTTTCCGTTCTTGGTTTGGGGGCTTTCGGGCCCCGATCGATCTTTTTCGTAGTTGAGAAAGGGGGAAAGGGGTCTAAATCAATGGACATTAATGAACCATCATTGATGGACGTTGCACATGACACGATCAATTCGACTCAAGGTCCGGCGCTAATAGAAGTTGCTTACTTTCCTAGTAGCGAAGGAAAAGGGCAGGGCTTTTTTCGTATTAATAGTGGGCGGGTCTCATGAGATTATGCCGGCCAAACGAAGGTCGAAGGACCATTCAATTCATTAAGGGGCATAGCGGCGCCTTCGCCTAACGCCCGGACCTAGCAGCAGACGGGCGGGCCGTGCCTTAATTATTCAGACCGGACCAGACTCTTCTGTCTTTGAGCTGCTCCCACGCACGCAGACCGGAAAATCTCACTTGGTCCTGGACTGGACAAGTACGTAGAGAGCGAGTGGACGAAACGAGTATACAAATGAAGTGGGACCGTGGAGGGCGTCTCAATCGATCTTTTCTAGGATTCCTTATCACGCCACACATGGAGATCTTTCCATTGATAGATAAAAGACCTTGAACAAATTCTTAAAGGTTAGGTTACTACCTGCTTCTACGGAAGAGGTTTACTTTGTACCGCCCGGAGGTCATATAGATCGAAATCCGGAGCAATAAGAACGAAAGGGTTGGTGTGGCCACAGCTATGACTACTGGCGCTTCAAAACAAAAGAAAGGCTTAGATTCTAAGGGCGCTACTGAAAGCCTTTTTTTAGGTCGGGAGGTGTAAGCCTCGAATTTGGTACTTCGATAGGGCGAGCAGCCCTTAAACCAAAAAAAGGTTTTGTTGTTCCCCTATTTATTTTAAGCATTTCAGTCTCTATTTGGCCCGCTTCAAACAAAATGAGAAAAAAGGGTCGGTCAATAGCATAGCTCTTTCTTTCCCCGGTCTCCTTTCGAAGGAGAGGCCCTCGTATTCCTAATCCGGTAGGGCCGGACGGCTTTGTTTGCCCCAGCTTGGCGAATCGCATCCCCCGCACAACGACATTGTTTGTGCGCCCCTTACCCGCTTAGTCTTTCAACGGCTGGGAAGGCAGTGGTAGAAGCGAAGCCTATCGCCACGCCGACCATCAAATAGGATATTGGGCTCCTTCTCAAAGATTTGATGGGCCCACCCAAGAGTGCTTATGTCATAGGGGAACTCATGGCTGGAAACAATCCTTATGGTTTGTTTTGATATCCGGTAGGAATAATAAAAAGAAAAGTCCAGGTTGGTTGGTGAGCCTAGTGATAGGAGACTATCTAGCTTGGTTCGGAGAGCACTTGTTGGGTTAAAGATTATATTGTTGCTAAATCTTACGGCCTAAATGCTGAACTATTGACTCTACTTGTTTGGATGGGTGTTCACCCCAAAGTGTTCCCGGACCGCATGCATACATCCGTAAGTAACTTAGTGCAACATGGCAAATTTCATTGAGAGAAATCAGCAAAGAAAAGAAAAAGCATACATAATTCTATTAGCGGGAGGAATCAAGAAAATAGGACTCCCTTCTGGGTAGCAGCGAATAAGGGACTTAAGTCAGGCAGATCCAGGGGGAAGATTAGATAGTTTGCTGCTCACTCCGGGTGTTAACAAAATCTTTTTATTTAAGAGCTTTAGTGTCTCATTGCGGAAGCAGAAGTGAAATCATTCCTCATGCACTAGTCATTGCGTTGAACATCAATCTATTGCTCTGCTAAGGCATTTCAGTTAGACTTCCTAATCCTAGATGTAGATGCCGGTGGAAGAAAAAGGTCTTTGAAGGACCCACGGACAAGACTCCGTAAGACCTTTCGTTTAATATGCCTGTTTTATTTTATAACCGACCTTTGAAACAAGCTTCCAGCAGCTAAGTTGACATGAACGATGCTCTGCTTCTTCGAAGCCTTGGGTTCTCTTTTTAAGGGATTCTGGTCGGTCTGCTAATGTAGCTTCTTACTTCTTTGAAGCGTATGAGGCTGCTTGTTCTGGTTGCAGCTCGAAGCGTAGATCTGCTTTCATTATGTGGATGTTGTGGAATTTTCTACTGTTTCTCGCTTTACTTTATCGGTAAAGCATTTTTTGCTAGATCGAATTGAGAGTAACTTCTTCCGCTGACTAACGTGCTTCGCTTGTGCCTTTGCAACATCCATTGCTTCTGACTATGTCGATTAAAAAGACTGAAATGCGACCAGGAAGACAGCCCTCCTAACTCATGATGCATAACAGCCGGATTCGGATAACATGAAGGTTTTGGTCGATGTGTATCATAATCATAATCTAATAAAGAAAGTTCCCGAGCGGGAGTGAGCCAAAACGAGGGGAAACTAAGAAAACCGCATTGACAAATGCCGGGGAAGAATCCGAGTAAGTAAACAGGCTCTGCGAAGACGCTTCTTTCTTCCATATTTTGGACCCATGGAACAATATGTTACTGCTGAAACACGGAAGAATGGAAATCGTAGATCTTAACACTATGTATGGATGGTATGAACAGCCTAAACAAGAATTCTTGAACAACCAGTTCAGATATTCACAACCAAGAAGTACTAGATTCTCTTCTCTTTCGGATAAGCGCTGAAAGGAGAAGGAATGCCAACAGGCGTCTATTATTGAATTCACCCGACCCGATAGTACCCATTTTGGGAACGTCCAGTGCGAAAGTCACTGAATGGGTAAGTCGCCAATTCCCGAACTATGACTTTGCTTGATGATGGTACCTATGTGAGTGATAATGAGGATGAGTATGCTGGAATGCCTGCTTTGGTTGAGGATGATGATTATGAAGAGCATCCAGTTGAAGGTGAATGCATGGTTACTTTGAGGGCGCTGAATGCTCAAGTTCGAGTGCGCGCTTCTTGATTGCTTGTTGAGCTTCCCTCTTTCCGGTCCCTATTCCATTCCATCTCGTATAGAGAAGGCTTCCTGGCTTTCTTGATGGAAGAAAGCAGTTAGTGTCCGCCCTATAAAACACCCCCCTACCTTCCCCAAAAAGCACTAAACTAGGGTGAAGGTCGATGGACCCCTATCTCAAACTTTAATTAGAAACTAAGTAAATCATTCTTAATGTCAGATCTATGGAATTCACCTACCCAGATGCATGCCCGACCTTCTCTTTCCCTCTATCCCGCTCTTCCGAAAAAGCGAAGGCTTTAGGTCTATGCCTATTGCCAAGTTTCTTAGTAGTGGAAAGGGGCCTTTTCTTTACTAGTTTTTTGTATCTCTTAGTTCGGCTATTACGTATATCCCTATCCCGTAGTCCCTATGTCTGATGCTGGCCCTTTAGGCCTAGCTTTCCATTCCGTAAGCATTCCAAAACCTACAATTTTTGGAAGGTACTGCTTTTTGGTTGTTGCAAGGGACGAGCTTTCCGGGCTGTGAGAAAAGACCCTTCTGCTTCGGTCTTCTCGACTCGAAGGTTCATTCATTTTTATGTATTGATTTGCTTTAGCCCTACGTACTGTAAGGAAGGATTTTATGACTGAAGTGTGTAAGGTAACGTTGCAATCTTCCTCTCCCGACAAGTCCTTTATTTCAAGCTTATCGTACAGGACTCCACCCACAGGACATAATTCGCCACCTCTCTCTAATCTCTAAAGGCGACCCAGTCCTTAAAAGAAAAGTAAAGCCTATAAAAAGGTTGTGCTTTAAGTAAAGCTTATGTTATGAGTGGCATTGCTATTTTAGAAAGGGAATTCTTTCGAACAGAACTATAAGACTGTTAAATACCAAGCAGATTGTAGAAGACTTGAAAACACTTTGACTTGGAGAGGTTCCGGTGTGATAGAATCAGCTGCTATAGCATTCTTACTTGAACTTACCGGTATGAAAGAAGTAATTATTCACGGACCTAGGCTTCTATAACGGGCATCCCTTACTCCTTTCCTTGACATCTCATTTCTTAGCAAGAATAAGTCAAACACAAAGCAAAGGAAAGAAGAACAGATGAGCAGACTGGGTAAAGGCTATACTCTTTAAATAAGCACGAAAGCCTAGCTAGCAGAAAGGAGCCGAAACCTGTGTCCCACGCTAAGCAGTTTACGTCGTTGTCCTCCATAGTTAAGTACAGAAAAAAGTTTCACTACAGCCTTTTTAACTTTTTCTTTTTCTTCGGCAACTAAACTAAACTAAAAAGGCAGCTGTAGCCCCCGGAAAAAGCAAGACAGATTCAATAGTAGCGAATGGTAGGAAAAACATTAAGGTCGATGTAATTGAGTGAGACCAAACGAGCGACTAAGCGAGTACCTAGTCTAGCATCAGTTAAAAAGAAACCGGGAAAACTCGTACAGCAACTATAAGCCCAATCTTGCTTCCAATGCTGCAGAGACAGGTTATGGGAAATAACTAAGTATTGGGATGCTGCTGATCGAACTAATTTACTTTAGGAATTCACCTAGCAGCCTACCATAGTTATAGGAAACCAACTAGCTATCTTGCTTCCACAGCATCTGTACTTGGGTATACACCTCTTGGTACTCACACAACACTCTTTCATTTGGTATGAGCTGAGGTTTCCAATCTTCTGTGATGAAGGTCTGGAGAGATTCTGTGGGTGGCACCTGAAAGACCAATACCAACGGATGCGTGAACAAGAACAGCTTTCTCTTGTAACCATGAGTGAATTCCACTTCTTTACCTCACTGCTAACCAATGACAGGAGAAAGAGAACCGCAACGTCTTCTCTTTGAAAGATGGGAATTACTGGAAGTATTACGAAGACCGATAGGGATGTTTTAACTCGTATGAACAAGAAGTACGCCCTCTCCTTCTTATAAGAGTCAGACTTTTCCTTTCACCTAACCACTCGACTGACTTCATAGTTACACCTTTGTTGACCAGATCCCATGAGTGCTACTAAATGGCACGTTAGAGCTCCCCTCTCGTATTATGATTTGCCGCTTTCTTCTGAAGACCAAACTTCCCTGTGATTTATTGATTCACATCGATAGAACCAGCTGTGTGCCACATACATGACGCGAATCCCGAGCTTCCTGTTTCTTTAGCTCGGAGTTTCATAATATTATTACCACGTTGGTACTGTCCTCAAGCGCCGGGTTCAACTTCCACTGGACTACCAGATGTAATCTCATAGGAGATGAACCTTCTCCGACATAGACCATTTCGAATGATAGCGGAATGACTCAAGGCTAAGGCATTGAGAAAAGCAAGAATAAGAAAAGAGAGCTATGGTCATTTTCTCAAGCCAGCTAGATCAAAGACGGCTAGGGCAGGTTAATAGCTAGGTCTAGGTACCTGTGAGGTGAGTAGCTTAATATGGGAGGTAAGTTCCTGCCCTATTCTTCCCTAATTAGAGAACTTGGAGATGATACTTGGAGGTAGCAGGAAGAAGGGGACAGGGGCATTAGGAACCTTTTCAAAGGCTGGCTTCTCAGTTTCTGCTTAAGAAAAAGTTGCATACTTCTTAGGAGTTGGAAGCGGTGATGCTTTTCTCTTTGTCCCCACTGATAGAGAGAGAGCTGGTAGTGCTTACCCCGAAAAAACATATATGAACTCGTCTAGCAACGGCTTATCCAAAATCTGCTTTCTTGCTTTTCTCTGTCCTCTAGAAGCTCTAAAAGAGTTGCTTCCCTGTCCTTTCTATAGTATGTCGCTGACTTTGATGCCCGTGTCCTTCTTCACTGGCCTGAAAAAGTGTTTTGGCCCTTACAGATGCCTTGCAGTCCCTCGGTACACTCAATCAATGAGTAAGTCCTTGAAGCTTCTGAGCTCACCCTCGGTCACTGAACTAAGCTCATAAGACCAGTGAATCAAAAAAGTTTCCCGTTGGCCATGCAGAGAGCGTTAATTGCGGCTCTTCCTTAGGTTGGGGGAGGTCGATCAAGGTTTTGGTCTCGAAAGCGAGTGAAATCTTTTCCGTTCGTCGTATGAAACTGGCATGCATCCTGGCTCCCGAGACTCTCCTGTTCGGTCGCGAAGTCTTTGCGCGGTTCGGTGTTTAATCTATTCACCTTCGTTAGCAGTGTAGGCTTTTTATTTTAGCATGTCAATTGCATATCTCTATTGAGAGGCGGCTTTTAGGCGCTCCAGAGCCATTGTTTACTGAACGCAGGCGCTTCACTTCGGGAGACATGGAATACAATCAACAGGGACCTTCGTCGGTGTCGAATCTATGCTATAGCTGCGACCAAAAAGTCCTTGACAGCTGGATTGACCTTGGCAGCTGGCCTAAAATTCTTGATGGAACTGGTCCGCAACCTAGTGGCTCGAGAGCAGAGAAAGAAACTAAGGAAAAGAAAGCATAGTTAGCCCTCCCTGTTGATGAGACTGGCACTGGGACTATATAAAAGCGTACCTGCTCCTGGGGTTTTGAAAAAAAAAAAGAATGATGACTCTATAGAGAGATAGATCTTCCTCTTGCCTACTCTTTCAAAGCCGAAAGCGTGTACCTCTCTCGATTGAACGTATGACCTAGCAGCAGACACCAGAGGCGCGAGCCCTTACTATACTCGACTTTATCCCGGTCTTGCTAAGCTGATCGCCCTTAGGCAGCTAGTAGGGGTAAACCTTCATCATGTCAAGCTTCAGGCAACCGCTTTGACTCTGTTGCAGGTACTTCGTTCGATATCAAAAAGTTTGATTCTTTCATATCAAAAAGAAAGAAGATTGAGTATTTACTAAACTAAAAAAGTACTACCTTACCTTTTCTGTCTGATGACTTGCTAAGAAACTCAACTTGAGCCCTAGCTTCCTTTTACCTAGCGCTTAACCTCGCTGATACTGCTTTGAGAGACTGCTAAAAACGAACTTGGCTTGCCCCTTTCTTTCTTTATGATTACATACCTTTCAGTCGAGTGACTGATTGCAGAACCTTGACTTACTAGGAATCGCATCTCTAAAGTGAGAAGGATTTGATATTGGGCATTGCCTTCCCTTACTTACTAATGGGAAATCCATCAGTCCAACCTTTTCTGATCCACGTAGCAAAGAAGCCCTTCTAGTTGCATATATTAGATTCAATCGTCTTTTAGATTGTTGATACCTCGGGACTTTACCAAACGATGTCGATAGAGGACGATTTATTGATAATAAGGATACCGGGCGATTTGCCTTTTCTTCCTATCTTTCAGACAACTGGTTATTGGAAAACCAAAGATCAGAAAGCTCATTCCCTACCATCAGTATCTGGAAGATCTCAGCCTAAAGTTCAGACGGATTACCTTCAATTATCTGTCGAGGACGAAGAATCTGTTTGCTGACGCATTGGCCACACTAGCTTCTATGATCTGTAGAAGGTATTGACATCCGAATCTCGGATTGAAATCAGTGTGAAGAAGAGTCATGCGAGGACTAATCAAGCACAGCGAAAGAGTAGAAATAGAAAGAGTAGTCATGTCCACAAGGAAAGCGCATACTGACATGCCTCACCTTCGGGGATTAGATTAGTTAGAGGACTTCCTTTAGCCCTCTCTTTCTGTTACAGCAACTATGGTAGTTGAGTGGGTAGGCAACTCACTTAATCAATAGGAATTATCTCTAGAAGGAAGCCTTTGTCTAGAAACCAGATAAAGGGACGTAGTAATGGTTCATGTAGCAGTGGAAGATCTTAACTAGGCTAGGAAGTCAGTCACTGAAGGGCTTGGCTTAGCTCGGCAGATCTTGAAACGGATTCTCTTACGCCCGTTAGACTAGTTAGAGAGTGAATTCAATTCCTAGTTCTACAACAAAGATTTAAGAATCCAGAGAATCAAGTAGGGGAGCGCTAACGAGTCTGTAGTAGGGAGAATAAGCAAAAGATCAAAGTGTCCGGCTCTCAAACTAACTTAAAAGATCGGATTGCTAACTCAATTCTTGCTTCCACTCTCTGATCCTAAGTGGATGCTGCTGTAATTGAATTAATTAATTGGATTTGATAAGCGATAGTCGTTCGTAGGCTCACTCACTTTTAGCTCTTGGGAGCTGACTTGGTCTAGTAGTTGAATGAAAGATCTCCGTGGCTGGTGACAAAGTAGTCGCGATTCGGCCCTACCTGCTTTGAGCCTTTGGTATTTATCTTCCTTTCATCCTCCATTCCTATTCGATCGGTAGACCATTTCCACTCTTGAAATTCTACACTTTGACTAAGCTCTTGAGGCATCTCGTAAAATGTCACAGCTTAGATGGGACATAAGCATGGGATTGGTCAATAACTATGCCAGACGCCGTAAGATGAAGGATCCCTATGAGAATTGCATGCAGAATATCGTTTGGTGACTCCGCGGTAAGCTCTTTCCTCGTATTTAAGAAGAGGGAGTATAAATTGGCTTTGGCTTCCGAAAGACCCATCTATGATTGTGCACTATCCTTCTATTTAGGCTAAACCCGTTTCATACCCACATGGAAGAAGAAAGAGAGATAAACTCGACTACTTGATGCTATCTAGAGATCGAAGTCAGGCTAAGGGGTAGTTTCGAAGCTGAGAAGGTTATAATAATAACTCTTTCGTTTTGCTCATGACTTCATGATGGATAAAAAGATTGTGTTAAAAGCAGCATTAGTAAAGAGGTCCATTGTGCCTTCCTCTGACTCACCTCTTTCGGGCAATCCACTCATTCTTGTACCTGACACAAGTCTTTCTATAAATCTACTTGTTTCTGGGCTAAGAGAAGTACTTTTGTTTGTTGCCGTTGAATTATCTAAATAAGTACTTGTTTGCGAGAAAGTTTATGACATAACTTCTTGTTGTTGTATCCGGCGCTCTAACTACTACGAGTAACTAGCTAACATTCGTACTTGTTTCCTAGGCTTCAGATGTATCATTATGGGAATGTGGATTGGCCCAGGATCTTTCTGTTCGAAGCTACCCATTGGCCGGTGAGGTACGAAGTCACTAATATAGCTAGCTATATTAGGTACGTGTAGTCACTCATATTCATGCTATTAGGGCATACAGCTTTGTCAAAAGGGTAGCGGAAACGTTACCTCGCTTCCCCTGGCTCTCCCTACTTATCACAGCAGTTAGAAGAAGGTGGGGTGGGACTAGGAGGGTTACTACAAGTGCTGTGATGAGATCTGTCTTTCGGCTTGGTCGTCGTCACACCACTCGCTGATGCGGATCTGGGAGGCTGGGTCGGCTAGCATTGAATACGAATAAGCTCTTCTTTCCATTAGTAATCTGGGCTTGTAGTTGAATCGAGATTTCCTTGGTCTTCTTTGACCCGGGAATAGTTGATTCAGCTTTCTGTGCTTTTGCTTTCCCTTGTTCAAATGGTAGGGCATGGTTAAGCTTTTAGTAGGCATAGAGTAGAAGAAACTGATCGATTGAGATAACATTTCCACCAGATGCCAGAAAGAGGAAGACAGAAGCAGGAGTCCCTGGTGGGGCATCCAGGACATACCAGGGTGAAATGTGAGTTCATCGGAGTAGTTCAAATCAAAGAGTTCAAGATATGCGGATTAAGCGAGTTCAGCCGTGGGCAAAAAGAATGAAATGCTCGTACACAAGCCAAGGGATGAACTTCATAGAATAAGGGGTCTCACCCATAAATTAGATTCGGTAACTAAAACAAGGAAGAGCTATTAGCTTGTCGGCGTAACGAAAGAACTATCGGATGGTAGGCTTTAACTAACTGCTTCCATACTTAGAGAAGGATTTGCTGCTTTCTACTTTGACTGTCCATACTAAGAAGCCTTCCCCTGTATGGAGCCACCGTCGCAGTATAGTATAGCATACGGGAACCTATTCCCGCGAAGTGAAGTACCCACCAGCGTTCCCGGGCTTCCTCAATCAAAGCCGTATTAGCTAGAAAGCCAACCTCTAATCCAGCAAGCATGTGAAGATTCAAGCGATCGGGCGGAGGCGGGAACCTTTGTCAAGTAAGGAATTGTTCATTTTCCAACAAGCCCGAGCACTATCAGCAGAAATGAGGAAACCAAACTCTCAGGCTGAACTTAGCACTACGAGCTCCCGAGAAAGGCTTTGATTATGCTTGCCTGAAAAGATCTTTTTCCAAAAGTCCAAGATCTAGAACTTCAACTTCTGAATCAAATAATCTGTCTAGAATCATCGCAGACAGCTGAGCCCACAATGGCATTTCGGGAATGGGAAGAGAAAGATCCGGCCGTGCCGCTATTACGAGCCTATGTTGAAAAGAAAGGTTTCAAAGGTAATGCGAGACTCTATAGCTACCGATTACTTAGACCGACGCCGTGAATTAGGCTTTCCTGAAGGATTCACTTTCCCTTCCTTCGTCAGCCTTTGCCTATTCGACTCTCGCGGAGCCCACCATACACGAATACTAGTTAGACTGCCTATACAACCTTATCTTCTCTTCCCTAGAAGAAAAAAGCCAAACAAGAAAGAAGAGTATAAAGCTGGTCATATAGGATCGGTTGGGAAACTCGATCTTAGAGACCGTGCTTATAAAGCTTGGTTTTCATTCCAACTGGAGGCCGGGCTAAGACTTTCCTTTAAAGGTCATTCCATTCGTTACGGATTCAGGACGAAACTGACCTGCCCTGGTAGCACGAAGAAAGCTATCGGGTAAGCGCCGGTTCGGCGGATAAGAAGGAGCTCAATTGAAGAATAAGTACACTCACTCCTCTGCTGGAGTCAAGCTGGATGGAAGAAGAGTTAGCCGGGCATATTAATAGCAGGAAAAGCCCTATAGCATGGAAGGCTATTTCTCAGCAAAAATCCAAAGGTGCTTTCGCGAAAGCCTAAGCCTGTCAACGTCAACCCAGGCTACGCAGGGCTAGAAAGCATTTCTTTCCCAGGGCCGGGTACTACTCCTTACTCGATAGAGGGAAGACGCTCGAGTGCCCATATATGTATATGGAGGGAATTCCATAAGTAAGGTTGGACTCTCAGAGAGGAGAAACTTCAGCGAGGACACGGCCCCTCAACTATCCGTCTCTCTTTTTCCTGGCAATATGCCTCGCTTTTCTTTATGCTTTGTGAGGAAGTAATTCTTTCTTGGATCTCCCGAAGCCCTTTACTAGCTCGTTACGTATACTTAACTCGCTCCCTTCCAACCTCTATCTATTCGAGTTGAGTAAGGTTTCTTATCTCCTACATTCGACTAGCAACCACGGCTAGATCTAATTAGTTCATCGATCGTAAATCTCAAGTGGTTTTTGGCTTCAATTTACGAAATGGGAGATCAAAAGTAGAATCGGGCAGAGGCAGGAAAGCTCTTTTGCCCTAAAGAAAGAAGGCAATGGGGTGAGCTCGTTCAAACGTTTCGTCTTTTGCGCGAGGCGATTGTTGCAATGACGAAGGCTTGGGACCTTGAATGGTGGCGGGGTTAACGAACTTTGACTTTTATCTGACCCGATCTTCTCACACTGGGACCGTTCATCCGTATCTGCCCGGTGGTGTACTCTAGAATGGGTTCGGACTGGAAATCCAATCAATCAGATCATTCAAGGAAGGCAAGACTCACTTCTTCGATGTCAAATTCCTCTCACTGCAGACCTAGGCAAGTACCTGGGAGTACCCAGAGGATCTCTAAAACAACTTACTACCAAAAAGTGCAAGATAGGTTGGAGGAGAATTCCTTTCTTCGCTATGGTGTTAGAGAGCGTTAAGCATAAGTGCTAAACCTTGAATCTTTCAAACTGTAGACCAACTGAAGCAAAGACTGGCAGCGGATCTTGTTCACTTTTACTACGTAACCTGGACTGTGCCTATTCACTCATCCTAAGCTAAGGAAAGAGCTTATTCTCCGACTCTTGACTCCTCGGGATCGAAAACAGATTTGCTATGCCACTATAAAGCATCAGGCTAGGAATTCCGGAGAGTTAGCTACCCAGAGTTCGATCCCACAGCTTCATGCCTTCGGCAGAGTTTCATTGAACAGCTGATCTAGCAATCATTGAGGTCAGATTCAGAGCTCACTGAATTGCTTAATTCAAGACTTTCTCATAGCTAGGGGGACTTCTGCCACTTGACTGGAATGAACCATCCAATGAATCTTTCCTTCAAGGCTTTCTGTCTAAGAGCGGATCTCGGCTTACGAATGCCAAAGCTGTCAATCCCCTTCTTTGATTTGCTGACAGTTGCACCTTCTTCTCTTGTGAATTCCTTCGTGCCCTCAAGCAAGGGTCTCTCATCCATCCAGAGAGAGAGGTCCTAAAGGCAAGCTTCATTCATGCCTGATCGTAGACCACCCTCTCCCCTTTGGTCCTCTTTGGCTGTGTCCAAGTGAAATGCAACTCAGTCAGTGATGAGAGAGTCAGCGTGCTAAACCTACTAAAGAAATGCTTACCCATTGAACTCGGAGACGGGAGCCCTCGGCTTTCACTAGACACTCTAAGTAAAGTGATCCCAGGGTTACTTTTCAAAGGCAGTGGAGGGAGTTGGAAACTCAGTGGATTCCGTTCCTTAGAAAGTAAGAGAGTTCGTGGTTAGCTCAGGTTAAGAGTTCGGGTAGGTAAGCCACCAACGAGGGTAGAGGCAAAGAGCTCAGGTATGGTAGGAGTCGGGGTACCAATCAGATTCTCTAGCCCCACACCAAGAATAAAGAGATGAAGTAACCCGGGGAAATTGCATTCCCGCAAGTCAAGATCCAACAAAAGACTCAGTGGAGAAGGAGAAAGAAATACAAGACTATTTGGGTAAAGAATGCAAGAAGGGTTACTGGGCGGGCTAGGATGCCAATCTTCTTCAGGAAAGTCAAAGAGCAGGGAAGGCGAAGCGAAGAAAGAAGTAGTAAAGGGTTCACAGTAGGGCAGTGAGAACTGACGAAGTCAAAGAGGGTGCTTAGGTCTCTGTATTTGATAGAAACTGACTTCCCAAGGTGCTTTGGCGTATAAGGAGCTATTGGCCTGGAACAAAGCAGCTATTGTCAACTTTCTCTTTGAATTAGATGGTGGTGCATCACGGTCAGCTTGGCAGAGGTGCGTTCTAGTATATATGTTGAAAGGAAGAAGAATATGGCAAGCTAGAAGGAGAACGACTGACCTTGATCTTTATACGCTTCCAAAGAAAGGAACAGAACCTACGGTTTCCTAGTTCAAGACAACTGATTAGAGGATTTCCTCCACCTTTTCAGTTCCCTACGGGAGTCTAGTCTTTTTTTTTTATCATAGATAGAATGGGAATCGAATCTTATTTCTTACATATAGGGCGGGGGACAGTTCACAAACTTGGTATTTAAATAAGTCTCAGGTCGAACGGTTTGAAATCCAAGATTTTGGTTCCAATTTTATTCGTTAGCTTAGAAGGTTGCCTCTTGATTGCTTCTTTCGTCGGACCTTTCTTACAGCGACGGTAGCCCTCCGCTAGCACTGGTTCCGGCTTCGATGTACCGGCTTCCCGCTCAAGAATAAACCCAGGGCATTGCTTCGAAGTCTTCGACTCCCTTATGGTTCGCCTAGCGGCCGACCTTCTAAATGGAAGGGTGTGACGATTGGCTCAATACTTGAGACAACCTGGTAATAGCACCATAGAGTCTAAGATCTAGATCCAATACGAAGAGCATTTTAGAATACGTACAATAAGTAAGGGAAAGTGGTATCACAGTTTCTAGGCGCTAGGCTGCCCCTGAAGTAGCTCTTTGAGAAGCTCAGTTTAATAGAAAAGCAAAGAGCCGAACGACTATGAGAATTCTTATCTCACTTTCCAGATAGGAGTAAGAATCTGATACATTGGTGGAACCAACAAGATACAGTGGATCTATCTCTCATTTAATAACTGTAATGTCATAATGTCTTCGTCTTCTTCTGCACCTGCTATATCAATTATGGAAACAACATAATCGTTCTCAGGTAGCGATCGTATCTTCTTAGCAGTCCTACAGAAAGCTGGATCGATCGAATCCCGCCCCAACGGGAGCAGCGGAATCAACTGACTAAGCTATTTCGGTAGCCTGGCATCGCTAAAAGCCAAACCTAATGAGTTCTCCGACGGGTAGTTCACAGATGAGAGCTTCTCCGGGCAACAAGTTCAGGAGTTCCAAAGTAAAGTAAAAAGTTATTTCACTGCTTTGACGAGTTCTTATTATATAGGCATCCGAATCATCAACAAAAGCATCATTTTGCGGCTACAGAGTAAGCAGAAAGAGAAGAACAACCGGAAAAGGGCAGAAAGAGCAGACGAAGATGCAGCATCAACGGAAGTCGTTTGATACGCATAAGTGCTTTCTAAGGTGGTTGTTGGTGTGGCATCATCTCACTCATCGCTAACAGTGTCAAAGTCAACAGCTTCAAAAACCACTCCTTCTTAGGAAAAGGTGGGAATCTTCAAATCTTCATTGCCTCATCGAGTCGGGCATTCGGGAGACCAGTGAAGAGCGAGAAGAGAACTCAAAACAAGGGCGTAAAGCAACTCGTCTCTAATAGAGCATCTTGTTCGGAGTCAAGATCAATAAGGACATTCGGATGCTTCATTTAGGAGGAATTCAAGTACATCAACATCATGGCGTGGATAACAATAAAGATAACCAAATGCAAATTGAATTGAAATGAATGAGATTTTGGAGAGGTCAAATCTTTCACTTTCTTAAGATAGGTATCTCATAGCTCATCATCCCTACCCTCACTTACTCAGTCAAGTCAGATCGTACTGACCCCGCTAGTCGTCGTCTGATGGAGCTTCTTTCTGCGATCTCCGTCCTCGGCTGACCGAAGAACCTGCTTTCTTTCCTAGAGCCACGTCCGTTGCAAGAATAGGCTCTTTTGTTGATACCTCTACTTCTTACAAGACCAATGGAATTAAAGACAATTATTAATGTACGAGCAGGGGTTCTTTCGGAAGAGAAAGAGAGTCTAGGTATAGTAACACTTAGGTTGAACCTAAATATTAGGAGTACTCCTTAATATTCCATCCATCTAGTCCCTCCCCCTGGGAAGAGAGAGAAAGTCGACTACTTGATGCGATCTTATGTGCTATCGTAGTGACTCTACAGAACACTGAACCACCCTGAACTCCCCTAAGTTGACATTACCGATCTTGTTTCGGACCATGTTCGTGAACCCTGACGGTAGCCCAGCGAGAAACGGATCCTTCCATATGTCCGAATTCAAATCATGGAGATAAAAAATCCTGGCCATGAAATTCTTCTTGTACCACTTATACTCTCGGAGAGTAGCAATCCTCAGATTGAGCAGAGAAGATCAGCTTCATACCATACAATACATCTAAAGTCTCGTTAAAATGAAAAGGCTCAGGCCTTTAGTGAACCAGTCAAAAGGAAGTTTCGTTTTTTCAGTTGCGGAAGGTAAGGTAAACTAGTTAAGAAAGATTACATTGTCATACAATTTCTATTTGAAACAAGCGGAACCCTTAAATGCTTACCGTAGCGATAGAGCAGAGTCGAGGCATACCCGAGGTCGGTTTACAAACTAACTCGTCTTCTTTCTTTACCCGCTGCCGGGTCAGTTGGCTAACCCTGGACTGACTCCTTCCCCAAACCCACTGAAGCTTCAGGTCTTTCTTCTAGTGCTACCACTTTCCAAATCTCGATGAAAGTCAGTGTTACGCATGCCGCATATGAATATGCTTCCCAAAGCACTCTTATTTTATTGATATCTTCTTGCTTCAAAACAAAAAGGCAGCTGTAGGTTCATCAGAGGGAGAATCGATGATGGATGAAGTTTTATTTATATAAGAAGCAATACAATAAGAAGGTCCACTATTGATGCAATGGTTGATCCAAAGCAAAGCTATCAGTGGAGGGGACAGAGGGGGAACTCACTTCAACCGTAGGACAATAAAGGAGGTTAAGCAACCGACTCGAAGAGAATTAGTTATAACAACTTTACTTACAAGGAGATGAGCCATATGTGGACCAGATGGAGGGAAGGCGAAGAAGGCAAGTACAAGGATTGCTTCTCTCACCCGTACATAGGCGAAAGGGAAGGAAGGCAAGAAATTAATTCCATATTGCTTCTTTCCTTCTATGACAAAAGAAATGGTCTAAAGTTTTACTTTCTTAGCTGCATCAGCTTGTCACAAACTCTCTCTCCTTCACCAGGAAGAGGAGAGCGGACAAAGTACCAGACGATTTTATAATGATTTTGGGTAAGAAGGGCGTATGATAAAAGTAAGCAGATGATGTCGATAGAAGACGATTCGTGGGATCTTCCTCAAAGTCAAAGAAAAGCGCACTCGATCAATTACCATGCCGTGTCGTAAGACAAAAAGTAACCCGCAGGTTATATATAAAACCAATATCTTGGGGAATGGCATAAGCCAAAGCTAGATCACCGGAGTTTAGGCAAATGGGTATAAGAAAAAAAAGGTTTTGAAATGCATTTTCCTAATCGTTTTGATCCCGGAGAAGCACCGAACTTGATCGCTGCTTTGCCTTCTGGGTTCTGGGACTGAGTAGTGTTTTCGGTCTATGTATGTCACTCTTCCTATCACAGACCACTGCTGTGGTGCAGATGGAGTGAGATGAAGATCCTAAAGTCTAGTTTTATTAGGAATGCTGGCGTCATCGCGAATCCACAGGAAAGGAGAAGGAATTGAGAAATGCCACTACACTAATCAGTTGTTTTCCTACTAAATCATGGTTGAAGCTAGCTATGTGCTTGGTGTCAAGTCAAGATCGTCATAGATCGATCTCAGAGACTTCTTGGTTTGTCTCAAGAGACTTAGATCAATAAGAATGATTTTATATACCAAATTCTAAACCTATAGAGACTCCAGTGGAAAAGAATGTGGGCCTAAGCCGGGTGACGATGCGGCATTTCTTTCTAAACCTTCAGTCTTGTCTAAAGCGAAAGGAATTAGGTAAGGGCGTTAAGCTTGAACTCGCCTATTCAGGGACGTTGGTAGATCAAGACGCTTATACGCTTATAGTTTAAGGGTAAAAAAGAGCCTTAGAAGCTAATCTTTGCTAAGTCTTGCGACAATCCCACTAAGGCACCTATCTAGAATCCCAGGTTTAACCTATTTCCTAACTAAACTAAAGGTATGAAATTCCTTTGTAGTAAAGCTCAACGCTTTTAAGTTAAGAAGTAAAGCACCTTCTCTTGAAGTAATTACTTCACTTCTAGCTAGCTCTATTTGAGGAAATACCGGTTGCTATTATTTTCTTGTGCGGTTCTGGGATTGTCTTGTAGCAATCAAAATCAAGGGTCCGAAGGAGTCCAGCCACGGGTTACCTCCCCTATGGCTACCTTGTTACGACGTTCTAAACCCAACTCACGTACCACCTATCATCGCCGACATTCCCAAAACCTAACGAGAGAAAGATCTCTCTCCCTCTCGGGCATAGGTCACTATGTTTCCATTGCCCTCAGCCTGTCGCTCGGCCCCGGGGGCGCCCATGAGGTGTGGTCCGGGTTCAAAAAAGAAAAACACTATTTTATAGCGTCCGGTCTCATAGACAAATACAAACAAGAATAGGAAGATTACAACTCCGAGACACCGAAAAAATTCCCTATAACAAAAATTTCTCCATTAGCGACCTTTCTCTGTTTGTTGGTCGACTCTAATCTTCCCATGAGCGCCATCTTTTCGCTTCCTCTTCGATGCGCTCCCACGACTCGCTGTCGGGATTATTAAGGTCTCGCATTAAGTTGACTAGGAAGCGTAGTTGTTGCTTTTCGGGTAGATCTTCAACATCTTCGGCAATGTATTTAGCCGCATCTTCTACTGCCTCGCTGCGCTCTGGGGAAAATCCCCTTTCCAGGGCTATTTCCTTCGCTCGTTGGCCTATGGCCTTTATATGGCTTTCCACCTTGAGCAGGTGACGCTCCGTTTCCTTCCATTCTTTGGAGTTCTGGAGTTCTTGATCCTTTTTTTTTCTTCTTCATCTATAATATTAAAAATCTCATCTTGTGATATTTCTTTATTTTGTATGTTATAATCCATAGGGGGTATACTAGCATTAGAGCTTGATGCTCCTGCAGAACTCCTGTCTGGTCCTGTCTCGTTTCCTCCCATCATATTCATGATGGTTCCGTCCAAGATCCCGAAAGCTGCTAATATCAAAACCAAAAGGGGCCATCCTTCGCAGCCTAAGCCCCTACTCAACAGGACTCGACTCCCAAGAGAGAGCCCCATCTTTGAAAGTATTGACTTAAATAAATCCATGGTGCCGAGTTTCAGACAAACAAAATAGCACATACTAAAAATGAAAGCAAATTGAAAGAAACGGAATAGACGATGACGAGGGCGAAGGATATTGACGAAAATGGATTTGATCTGTTTCTTCAGGAATGAAGGAAGGAGTCGACGCATTGTTTCGCGATTTCTTGCTTCCAATTTCGCCAGGCCCATCGCCCAGGGGCCAGAAAATGCAACTTCCTTTCCAGCTTTAGGGCACAACAGGACCCAGACGGGGCTTCCGCGACACCCCATTGCTACTAGATGGGCAACCGCACATCCTTTATTTCTTTTGAAACAGACCAAACCCCCCCATTACCAAAGCCTGGGATCCTGTCCCTTGGACGACTTGAGTAATGGGAGAATGGCAACTGGGCCCTGAAGTGGTAGAACCTAGTGAACCGGGCGTAGTACTTACCATAACTCTCCCGGAAGGGAGCACTTCGTTCCTTCTGTGGAGCTTGATTCTCTTATGCAATTGAAGCATGAAATGCCGGAAAAGTCAGGTATGCTCCCATAGAGTAGGGAGCTATCAGCTAAGCATGCAATGCTAAGTCGGGAAGGAGTAGCAGTCTCGTGTAAAGGAAAATCTGCTTTTCTTATGCAATTAGTCTTAGCAGACTGAGATTCCTGTGGGGATACTAAAAGCAGAAGAAGCAATCGATCTAGTTGGATTTTTTCCAGGCAGAAGCCTTAAAATCAAAGTTCTCACGCCTTCCAGCTCGCTTTTAAGTGAATTACCAAGAGGTAAATAGGCGAAGTAAGGGGGAATGATTCTTTCTCTTCTTTTGGACGAGACAACGAGATTGAAGCTAGAAAACTTCAGTTTAGGGCGATTCCCTATCAATTGTTTTCTCTCACGATTCTATTAGCTGAGATCCCAGTCTATCTCTTTCTCTAGCCCGGAGTCGAAATCTTTCTCTTTCCCAAACAAATATAGTTCCTTAGTGGTAAGGAACTTTGTTGACTCTGCTCGCTTCGCTCATGGGCTAGCCCGCTTACTCCTAAGAGCCCGGAAAGTGGGCTTTCGGATTTTATATCATTACAATAAAGTCAGGTAGTGGGGCTTTAGCCCCGGTCTGGGGGTTGGCCTTCATCCAAGAGATATGGCAGGGGTTGAAAGAGAGAATCATTCAATACCATGTAATCCCATTTCTGCTATATGCTTATTCTATACCTAATATACCTAATGGTAATGGGCGAAGAAGCCTTTAGCTAAGAAGAAGGGAGATGCTTTCCCTATAACTAGAAATCTCATAAGAGTAAGAGAATCAAGCTCTTAGTCTAGTTCTGTCTTTAAAACTTCATTCAAGTAAGATAGTGGATCGAGAAACCTCCGCCCAAAGAGCCTTCGTGGCCGGTCACCGTTTGCCTACGATACGATCCTTTCTTTTATGACTCTTTTTCGGAAAGCCCTGGTTTTATTGCCTTTGTGTCAAGTGCGAGATTGGCATCGAGAAGGTGTGTGACCAATGAGCATCACCTTTTCTATTCTTTTAAATAAAGGCGCTCATACAAACTGTGCTTTGACTCGCCCAAGCTTTATCCTTTCTTCTGGTCCAGTAATTACATCAATTATACCCAAAGGTATATATAGTCGAAAACCGATTTGACAGGGCAGCCGTTGAGCTAGCCCTAGGGCTTCTTCGGGCTTGCTTTGAGTAGAGGAATTTTATATTACTCCCGCAAAGGGGTCGTTGGTGCGCTTATTCGCTAATGGGTCCCCTGCCCATTTAGGAGGGAACTCCGGACTACTTTATTAGATCTTCGCGCTCTCTTTCTTCTAGTCGCTCTTTGTCTTCCTTGTAGCTACGCTGCTAAGAAGCAACTGATCGCCTTCCTCCTAGATCGATCATTCGGCTGCTTGGCTTTAGTTCTCTTTTACTACGGTGGATCTTTATTCTTTCAATAGTGAGAGAATAGGCATGAAGTGCTTCGGCCTTAGGACTTCCAGTGAGCTAGATAAAGGGCTCATTTTATGCATCGATGGCAGTTTTAGATCCAATTCAAGTTCTTTTCCTTTGTCAGTGTTTTCAGTGGTACATATGAAGCGGGCGAATACGGTCCAGCCCCTTTTTGATCCTTAAGAGGTACGGTCTAGTTTCGAGTGTACTATCTATATCAGTAAGTGTAAGTAAAAGCAGAAAAAAGGGAAATACCGTAGGAATTAAAAAGATGGAATACAGCCGGACAAGCACTGGCTTTCGGCACTTCTGCTATCCGGCTAGCTATTAAAAGCATCGAGAAAGAGTGCTGGAACAACTACCTTCCCAGTCTATCGGGACTCTACCTATTTTTTATCTTATTCCCATGGGTTGAACTCCATTAATCCGCTCTCCGGACTTCTTCCTTCTAGGCGAGTAAGGGCATAAACTTCTGTAAAAAAATAGAAAGAAAAACTCACGAAGAAAGCACCGGCTTAATTATTAGCTGCATTTGTGCCGGTCAATCTATATCCCATTCTTCAGGTAACGTTTTCTTTCCGATCACAGATCGGCGGGTGATCCGTCCTTTCTCCACCTTTCTTTCGTCATAAGGCGTGGTCTGACTCTGAGAAAAACCATTCCTGTGTTTCATACTCCCTAGTAAGCAGAATTCGTAAACTATGCAAAGGCTATTTGAATACTTTATAAAAAGTTTATAGCAATAAAAGCAAAAATCATTCTCAACGCCCTTACGAGGTAATGATGAGTTAAACTACTCGTGTTGGCATGGAAGTCAGCCCGGTAAACGGATTCCATTCTGCTACTAGGGTTCCAAACCTTCCAAAGCTCTTTCCTTATCAAGAGATGCTAAAGCTATTTAGAGTAAGTGTTTCTAAGTAGGAAGGAGTGAAAAGAGCAACTCGAAAGTACTTGTAAACCCAGTACTGTTTAACGTGACTTCAGGAGTGGATTTCGGAAGGTTTTTGCCTTCAAATGGCTTATGGTAAGAACTAGTAGAAAGAAAGGAATATTTAAAATAAGGCAGCGTTGAATGAGAATGCTTGAATGGAAATCGTCTTATCCAACTGGCTATAGCCATGAGTCAAAGCCGGCGGGAGAGGGACGACCAAGTGACAGATTGGGAAAAAAATAGGTAGGCCTTCTGAGCGGTCATTTAGGTTTTCATCATTGTTCCCTAAGCTGTCAGAGTCCGATCGAAGCGAGCAAGAGATAAAGGAAGAATCGCTCATAGATGTGAATTGAGAAAGCAAGCCCGATTGAAAAGGGGTAGATTAGTACACCAAAGACCAAAGCAAAGGTAGTCACTAAAAGGGTAGAAGTTTGGCACCACATGGTGCGGATTGTTGAGTTAACAACTACACATGGAACGGTTGAAGTCGTGTAAAAAGCCTGTCGAAGGAACTAATGTGGCGAAGCGGGCTTAGTTTCCCTATCCAAAAGCTTATCCCTTACATTCCGTACTCCCCCTTTGGATTTTCCCTCTGCTGGACCTAAAGCCTTAAAAGTGGAACAACGTGCTTAAGACATGAGAATTGGAAGGCCTATCCCTTACGTACTTTTTCTTAGCCGGTGTGTTGATGATCCATAAGCCCTATTCACTCCTAGATGATACGAGGAATGAATCTCAGCAGGTTTTTCCGATCTTTGAAAAGAGAATAAAGATATGAAGCTTGCTTGCTGCTTGTTAAAGGGATCTTTCCTTCCTTCTCTCCCTGCTTCTCAATAACCTCTGCCCCTTGGGAAAAGAGCCCGAGGCACCTCTTTACTGATAAAAAGAATAGATAGAAATAATGGGTTGGCTAAATACATGATTTGAACCACTAGCATCTACTTTCGAACCATTCGCCTCTACTCTTTGTTGTGAAGCTCATTCCCCGATCAGATCATCTCCTACATCAAATGAGTCTGTTCTACGCTTTTATGGTCGAAAGACTAAACCAAGACAAGTGAGCTAATGATGCCTCTATCATCTGAAGATGAAAGCTGAATCAGAAATACATTGCATTGAGATCACCGAAAAAGAAACACAAAACTATGAGAAGGAAGCAGCACTCTCAGGGCACCTACTGAATTATATGCAACTCAAAATCAAGCTCAAAAGTGAAGGTTTAGGCTTGATTTGCCTCGGACAAGCTTTTTTATTTGCGTCTCTTACTTCTGCTTCTGCTAGGTTCAGAAGCTATGAGATTACAGGCTTATTCGAGCCAGTATAAAAGATATCAATCTGATTCCCGAAGTCAAGCTTCCCATGGAATATCCAGATTCTTCTTCCACTAGAGAAAGGATAGGAATCCCCTTTGCAGAGTACTCTTCTCCAGCTGATTTAGTGGTCAAATATTCTATTCTTTCTGCGGTCTAGTTACCAAGTTCCTAAACTTCGGGATACCTAAACGCCTACTTCCTTTGAAAGGTTCAATTACCTGGGTATGTCCTTCGATCTGGGCTAGATCCTCAGACCATACTGAGTTCCCCGCCTTATCCTTAAGCCCAGTGCTCGGCTGAATGGCTTTCCTTTTCCTCTCGCTACCGAAAAGCTTCAAAATCTCTGTACTCGGGATCCCTATTAGTTGAGTTAGCTTCAAAGCTCCTATTAGATGTTGCGGTAGTAAAAGAATAGAACGATCTGGTTTCCTTAGCAGCGCATCTAGCACTAGCAGGCGATTCCCCTCTTTTGATATCCCATTACCATGGAACCGGATCCCGCTCCCTTGTGGTGGTTTTTAAACCCGTTGCTTCGACTTGGTAAATTGCATCTGGATTCACTCAAATTCCGACAGATACCGCATTATCTGCATCACCAGTTCTAGGCATATAGTCTGTTCCAGAGCCCTTAGTCGCAGGGTTAGAATAAACTTTATATAGATAGTGTCCGATTTCTTCTATATCCAGCCTGCGAATCCGCGCCTATCGCTGGTACCACAGCTTCATCGAGTTCTAGTTATCCATAGAGGCGAGAATCCTTAACAGAAGCTGGATTGGCTTCGGTAGCCCTAAGCCTTAAGTCCTTTGAACTCCTAAGTCTCGTTTCGGCTCGATTGCCAAAGCACCCCGGTTGCAGGGTTTCATCCATTTCTGACTTTACCGAGCGAGTAAGGGAATTCTCCGACCTAAACTAAAGCCACACCAGACCCTAGCTCCACATCTCCACAGAACAGATTGGGCCCCTTTACAATCGTACTTGAGTAGCCTATTACTAAAAAAGAACCAACTCTCGGCATCTCAGAGGAAGAGGCTCACCTTCGATTGACTCACTGAGTTGTAGCACACCTTTGTAAGAATAAGCGTTCCGCAGCATTCGATTTATACTTTAACTTTAACATTAGGATTTTTTCTTGGTGTACGAACCCACGAACAAACGAACTCCCCTTTCCTCTCCTTATAGTCGATCCTTCGTTTCTTATCTCGTTTCTACTACTACACTCGATCCATTTCCTTTGGTAGACATCACAAAGAGGGGGACCCCACTTATTCGAATTCCCAACCCCAAAAGCCGTCCAGGTTCAAATCAAGCATTCACGCACCTCTCGAGACAAGCCTAACCTAACCGAACTCCTGGTTTTGGTGTATGCTAGGGCAGCGCGGGCCTAGCTCCCTCCTGGGGTGCCTGGTGATGCCCAAAGCTCAGACTATACTCCAATAATCACTTACTTTTTGTATTCTTTTATTAATGCTGCTTTGCTTACTTCTTCTTGTATGAATTACTCGAAGAGGAAGGAATGAAATAGCTTGTTAGAAGCTTTGGAACGTAGGAGCTTAGTGTTCAACTAAGGATAAGCAGTTCTTTCTGTAGGAGAGAATGCCACTAGATCAAAGAGTTTCATTGATGCCAAAAAGCGGGCTTTCCTCAAACGATTGGAACTAAAGTCTCCTCGCCGAAGGAAAAGAAGAGTCAGTCCAAAATCCCATGAAACTTCCTCAACTGGGAGTTAGCAGGAGTCACTGTTTAGAAAGATAGCTGTCATTGAGACCGCTAAAGAATCGGATCTTTTGAAATCGAAGGGCTTTTGTTCAATCATCGGCTTCAACTCCTTCTTTTGGGCTTAGGTACTCCGCTCGATTCACTTTCCTTCGACCGCTCAACATGGTCATATACCAATTCGGTTTATATGCTGGAATGAATCGTCTTCTTTCGCTCTTGCTTCAATAGACCGAAGACTAAACGGATTCCTTTCAAGTTTGTCTTGACCTCTTCTTCGAAACCTCGCTTACGTTTAACTTCCCTTCACCGAAATCAGAGACCTCATAGGGTACTACGGGCTTAGACTCTCTAAGATATCCATCACTAAACTAAACAAAGTAGCAAAAATCATAAGAGAAGAAAGTTACTTTGAATCGCTCGATAGACCTACTTTCTTCCTTCCTGTCCCGCTACCTTCTAATTCAACTATCCACTATATCTGTCTGTTCTTAATATATCTTAGTTATTCTGGGTTGCTTCCTCAAGCAACTCTTCTTCCTCTCCTATCTTTATCGATTAATAAATAACCTCGGATTACCAACTCGATAGTAGAGCGAGTGGGCTCTCACCTCCAAAAGACCCTTCCTTAAAGTCCTCTCTTAAAGCATCAAAAGACGATTACCAGTGGTCTCAGCTAACTAACGACTTTCCTCTTTTCCTCAATCCTCTTCTGGGCATATTCTACTAGGGGAATTGGCTTCATTCCTTCGCCAACCGCATCCGGTTACGGGCGTAGACACTGAAAGAAGAAACTAAATAACTCATCTTTTATGAAAGGAGCTGGATAGCTTCGGCATAAAACATGTAATTTCGTATATATGACCTAGGGAAAGTTTTTTAAAGTTAGCGACTCATAGTACTATGCTATTTGAAGTGCCCCATGCTAGTAATGAACCTGGTAATATAAATATGCTCAAGCAACCCCGGTAGCTAAAGCTAAGGCTTCCTAGCCGCTACTAAGATGCGTTTTTAAGGACTTAAAGAATGACAATGATAGGACTCGGTGAAATACCAATCCGATAGATAGAGATCTCTCTTATTATTTATAGGCAAGTCCGCGCAATGGTAGTAAGAAAGCGGATAATCAAGGTCTTAGTCTAGCTGTCCTAACAGAAGTCTATTCTTCTATCCTTGCGGTGTGGTAAGTAAGTATTGTATAGCTAGGTTGGGGTCTATGCCTAGGACCATCATTGTCCGCACCTTTTATTCATATCAGGTTCCATCCTCTCGTTCCGGCTATCCATATTCTTTTAGTTAAACAGCTTTTATGCGACACAGGGCTTCTTTCCCGACTACTTAGCCCTATACCACCATCTCTACTCAAACCCATCTCTAGGCGCCAAAGAATATTTAAGTATCCCTTTCATACTATGGTTACTAGACTCAAGGATGTCTCTTCGCAGGTGGCACACACTATACTCAAAGGCTTGGACTACCCTTCCTTTCCCTTCCTTGCTTGCGCGTAGTATGCCCAAAAGGGCAAGGAGTCTTTCTGTCTAGGTTCCGCTTAAGAAGGCGAATCCATAATGAATGCGGCTGGATATTTTTATTTCCCAGCTCTAATGACCTGAGGGTATCAATTGTAATAGAGAGAAGGGAGACTTTCCTCGCCTCGATAAGTCTTCTTTGGAATGCTTTCAAAGGCGTAACTAAGAGCGAAAGGCTCAAAGCGATGACTTTCCGTAGCTGACATAGCAGTTGATTCGCTAGTATTCGACTTTCGATCGAGAAGGCTTCACTTTCCTAAAGTGGAAAACGAATAAGTAGTGGAAGAAAGCTTTTCTGAGACTTTTTCCAGATATACTAGTATAGACACATAAGCGTAAACATATAAAGCATACGACCATCGTAGCCCCGGGTGGAGACCTCGAAGGCCATAGAGGCGGTAAGGCGGCTAAGAATCAGAAAAGGAGCTTTTAGCGCTTAAGGAAATAGAAAGACGTCAAAGAAAGAAGCAAGGAGAGCTATTGGCCACTTGACCGATAGGCCTTTAGAGGAGATAGAGTTGTCAGAGCCCATATAGGAATGGATCCCTTCGCATCGGATGCCATATGTATGGCCTCGCTCGCTTTCAATCAACAACTAGAACCAGCTCGGGTTTCTCTTCAGTTGGCATCCTTTGCTCCATTCCTCCCTTTGCATAAGCACTTGGTTCACCAATCGGCAGGCCAGCATCTCTATCAGAGAAAGAGGGAGTGGGACCGGAAGGAGATCTCTGCCGCCTACAATTCCATTGAGACTGGAAGGAGATTTGGAGTGAAAAACACATAGGAAGAAGCCACATGAAGTGTTTAGTTTGTAGTTTTGAAGGCCCATTGGAATAGGATCACTTGCCCAAACATTGCCCCCAAGGATTATAGTCATTCCTCATTTGCATTTCCATTGATCCAAAATGGCACTTCGTTCCAAGGGTTGGAGCATGAGGATCCTAGCGCCCATGTCAAAATATTCTTGAACCTATGTAATACCTTCAAGCTTAGGGGGGTACCTCAAGATGCCGTGAGACGACTCTTGTTCCCTTTATCTCTAAGAGGAGCAGCTATGCATTGGTACGATGCCATAAGGGGGTCTTCAATAAGCACATTTGAGGAGTTGAGGCGCTGTGACCAAGTTCCTCCTCAAAAGCTGGAGCGCTTGAGAATGGAGATTCACGGGTTTCGGCAACATGAGGGAGAAAGCTTCAATGGGGCTTGGGAGCGATTCAAAGACTTGCTAAGGAAATGTCCCAATCCTTTGATGGTTAAAGGGCACGAGCTGCAGATTTTTTATAAGGGCCTCACTAAGGAGTCTCAAAACAACCTCAATGTGAGTGCAGGGGGTTCGTTGAAGGGAAACCCCATAGAAGCAGTCGGGGAGTTATTCCAACGAGTGGCTGAAAATGAGTGCTTATGGATGCACGATAGCAGGAATTCTCCATGGAAGCAAGATGAATATTGGGAGTTGGAGCACCTATGGATATGGAAGCACAAGAGGTTACTCCCGTTTGTCACGTAAATTCATGGGGGGACCAAGCCAATGTTACATTTGAGCCAAATTGGGATATACATCAAAGTGACCACTCTACGGAGCAATGTGGGATGCCATTTGGAGCTATCAATCATGTGGGGAACCGAGGCCAACAAGCAAAATTTCATCCTAATGTGCAAGCCAACCCATGGGGCAAACAATGGAGAGACCCTCAGGAAAGTAAGCATGAAGCTCAACCCAAAGAAGTGCGTTTTCGGAGTAGGAGCTGGGAAATTCCTTGGATACATGATACCCGAGAATGATATTAGGGCCAACCCCAAAAAGGTTCAAGCAATAATTGATATGGCCTCGCCACAGACGATAAAAGAGATCCAGAGTTTGAATTCCTTGCATCAAAGTTGCATGCTTACCGAGTGGGAATAGCAGTAAATCTGAGATTGCTTCAATCTCATCTCATAAAGTAGACCTCCCAGAGGCAGCAGTATGGTCTAGGCCCCCTTTTTAAAAAAATCTGGACTAAAGTCCTACCTAAAATATAGCTATTGATCGGAAAAGAAAGTTTAAATGAAAGGGGTTATTAG